TAATTCTATCTGGTTGAGACCACAAGGAAAAATGACATTGCCATAAATTTACAAGATTCCATTTCCATTTATTCATCAAAAGAGTACTTCCCTTTGAAGCCAGAATTGATTTTCCTTGATATCTGACATAATGCATAAAAGGATCCTTGAACAACCATAGGAAGGTCTGAAAATCATTACTAAACACTACTACAGGATGCTCCATTTTTCCATAGAAATTTATTCGCTCAAGAAGGATTCTAAAAGATGTTGATCGTAAACGAAAAGATTGTTTACGGAGAAAAACTAATATGGATTCGCATTCATATACATGAGAATTATATAGGAAGAAGAAAAAGCGTTGATTCTCCTTTGAAAAAAGGGAAATTGCTTTATTTTGAGTAATAAGACTATAGCAATTACGATACTCATGGAGAAAGAATCGCAATAAATGCAAAGAGGGAACATCTTGTATCCAAGAGCGTAGGATTTGAACCAAGATTTCCAGATGGACAGGGTAGGGTATTAGTATATCTGACACATGAGTTAAATGTGATAATTTATCCTCTAAAAAAGGAAATATTGAATGAATAGATCGTAAATTATGAGATTTTTTTATATCCTTTCCTTCTAGAAAAGATACTAATCGTAGTGAAAATGGAATTTCTACTATGACTGAAAGCCCCTCAGATATTATTTGATAATAAACATTTGGGTTGTGCGCAACAAATTTTTTTTGTTTAGCAACATTTGTCGAAATCATCAAATTAAAATGTTTCTGTTGATACATTTGAGTAATTAAACGTTTCACAAGCAGTGAACTGAATTTATTATCATAACCTACATTTTTCACGGATTCATAAAGAATTGATCCATTTAAACCATGATCATGAGCAAGTGCATAAATATACTCCTGAAAAAGAAGTGGATATAGGAAGTCTTGTTGCCGAGATCTATCTATTTTTGAATATGCTTCTAATTCCTTCATTTAAAATTTGATTTGAAACAAAGGCAAAGGATTTCTTGGGTTCACAAATGATACATAGTGCGATACAGTCAAAACAAGGTATATAATAATAAAAAACTAGACACCTCGGAGACAGATAGGCTAATCAACGGATCCTACCTTTTTTAATCCAATTGATAATGGTTAGAAATCCTTTATTTTTGCAACCCGATCGCTCTTTTGATTTTGGAAAAAATTTATCTTTATCAATATACCCCTTCTTCTACACATTCGTCTCCCCTCCATACTATAATGAAGATATAGTGAATAGTTAGGATTCATAAAAAATAGATAATCCACGTATAGGAGAACCTTTTACCGCGTTAGGCACTAATATATTTTTAACGTATAATTAGATCGGGTAATCATTCAAATTAAGAACAAAAGCCCGTTGCTTTTTATTTCCCTATAATTGGAGCCGTATGGCTCTATCCATTTATTCACTCGACCCATCCGTGAATTTCTTTTGTCACGCTCCAAGAATTCAAACAATATCTTGTACCGCTCTGGTAAAGACGAAAAATTCTTAGAGTTTTACATTGATACGACATGCTATTTTTTCCATTCATTCCCTTTCAGGATCAGTCGTGGTCTTACAAACTTTACCAATGGTATGGACGAATCCGTTGCTTCATCCAAATGTGTAAAAGAATCTAGCCGCACTTAAAAGCCGAGTACTCTACCGTTGAGTTAGCAACCCAAATAATATAATTATGGTGTGTAGATACGACCGAAATAAAAAAAGAAATAGATTAGATTGAACGGACACATCAAAGGATTAAACTTACAGCAAATCTAACGAACACTTTTTTATGAAGTAAAAAACAAAACTTATGGGACGTGGATAAATAGATCCATTTATCCACGATCCAATTATATTTGTTCAATACACTATTGTCAATATGAACATTGAAAACATAAATTAAAAAAGAAAAAACTCAAATATAACTAAAGGGACAATAAGCAAGCTTAACCCCCTTTTCTTGGTGTCATCCTAACAAAAACCATATCAAGAAAAAATATTTTATTTTTTCGAGAATCGAGAATTTGGGATTATATGAAAGCAATCTAATAGTAAATTCGTATAAATAGAACAATAAAAAGAGTGAAAAAAGAAGAAATTACGGGAAGTTCACATTATGGAACCCCCACTTTCTTTTTCTTTGTTCATTATTTAAAGTTCGTTTGATTAACGGGAAGCTCCTTAAACACCTCTGCCTTCTTTGAAATATCATGAACGGTTCCTGTGGGTTGAGCGCCTTTTTCAAGGAAATAGAGAATAGCGGGAACGTTTGAATAAGTTTGATTCTTTATCGGATCGTAAAAACCCACTTTCCGAAGATCTCTTCCCTCTCTTCGGGATCGAACATCAATTGCAACGATTCGATAGATGGCTCATTGGGATAGATATAGATGAACAACGCCCCCCCTAGAAACGTATAGGAGGTTTTCTCCTCGTACGGCTCGAGAAAGAATGATTTGAATTTATGTATATAGTTCCAAATAGATTGAGAAAATCAGCAAATCCATTAGACTTTTTTTGCATTCCTTTTTTTCTTCCTTCTCGCAGAAAAGAAAAAACCATTCGTACTCATAACTCAAGTTGTATAATTATCAAAGAGCTCAAAGGAAAATCCTTAAGCTTAGGCATTTTATTTATTGAGCTGTCTCTAACCCCCTTGCTTTGTCTTGTTTAGAGTCCATTTTTTATTCCTCGCCCTGACCGAACCTATTGTTGAGACAACAGAAAATGGTGTTTTCTTGTTCCGGGATCTTTTATCGTTGCTTTGAATCATTGGGTTTAGACATTACTTCGGTGATCTTTAATCTTTCAAAACGGCAGCAACATACCTTTTGTGATTTCTTTCTATCGAAGAATCAGATGAAGGATTGATTCCCATGCGATACACTTTTGTTTTGATCAAAATAGTTTTTTGACAATTCCAAGAAAAGAATTTCCTTTTTTTGAAACGTTTGCCCGAATTGGATCCTTTCGATTTCTATATTGAAGATATACTTACGAAGTTGTTCCGACTTATTGATTGACACTAACCCTAGACCCTTGCCCCTGAGAAATGAATCAAGACTTTCTACTCGAGCTCCATCATGTACTATTTACAACCCAACAAAAAGGGATTGTTCTAGTGAAACAGAACAAACTATGTCGAGCCAAGAGCACCTTCATTCCTTTATAAAATGGTGGATGTAAGAATCCACAACCGATCATGTCCTTCAAGTCGCACGTTGCTTTCTACCACATCGTTTTAAACGAAGTTTTACCATAACTTTCCTCTAGTTTGGAGCCGGTATGGAATTGATTCAATATGGAATCATGAATAGTCATTGGTTCAATCGGCACATAGTAATCTATACTTTCATACTTTATTTTTCTATATGGAGTCCTTTTTTCTGGAAAAGTCTTCGCAAAGGATTCAATTTAATTAACCCCATCTTTTATTCTATGAGCAAAAGAATTTATACAGAAAATGAAGAAAAAAACGCTTTTCTTTAATCTGCATCTTCAACAGAACAGATTGTTCAAGACGATCAATCATGAAAGATTCAACCTTTCTCGACCAACTAAGCTAAAAACACCTAACTAAAAAAAAGGGAGGGTCTTTAATTAAATTTATAATACCGGAACAAAATGAATATTAAGTATTAACCAAAGAACTGGGTCCAATGAACTGGAAAGGCCAGAAATGAGTCGATAGAATTAAAATTAACAAATCTCACATCTCTTCGAGAACCAAAGATCAATAAAACATCATTAAAAGCGTTTCGTTTTTAAAATTTTATATTTAAATATCAATAGAATCTTTATTATTTGATCGTGAAATAAATTAAAAGATTTCGCAATCAGATCATAGCCAGTAGTTAAAAAAGTTTAATAGATATCTCATTTCCGACTCAATCACCCATAGATTTTGAATGAATCATTATCTCGGTGATGGAATGAAAATTTAATTAGTCCCAAGAGCCCCTTCTTGTTTAGTTTAGACTTCCAAGATCCCCAGAGTATTAATAACTAATAACCGGACTCCCCTGTTTACTTTAGATATAGGGTAAGTAAGGTAGAGTATTTTTCGTATTTTCACTTTGAATGCGTTATTCTTTTTATTCAAAGACCATAAAGTTTTTCTAAGCAACTAGGAATATCGACGGAATAGGCAGACACGGAAGAGCCCCTCTAATTTTTTAATTCAACTATTGAGCTATTTCCTAGTCAGGTAGGATAGGAAATAGATTTTGCTCTATCGGCATGTCATTTGCCCTAGGTTGTTTTGCGAGAAAAAAGGGAAAGATATGATTCAGAAAAGAATCAGTAGAACTAAGCTAAGAAAAAAGGATTCGATTTTATTCAACATTACACTTTGAACCTAATTGGACTGCTCTGGGACGGAAGGATTCGAACCTCCGAGTCGCGGGACCAAAACCCGTTGCCTTACCGCTTGGCCACGCCCCATTTATATTTATATTTGACACCAATAAACACTAATATCCGTATTGTTTATTCGTCAATTCCCACCCAAATCTCTATGGAATAGAGTAGATTGTTGCTAGGATTTCATGCATATAGTTGTAGAATTTAACTTAATTTATTGATCATTACATAGAATTAAATTAAGATATTGTATGAAAGTATGACTCCTTCTGTTCTCGATTGAGAAGTGAAGGATTTGTGATTGAGCAAGTAAAAAAAAAAAAGAATTTTGATCTACCTTACTTTCTTCGTTTTTTTCCTTAATATCAATAACTCAATCAAAATACAATTATCTCCAAGAAGGAAATGTTTGTTATGCTTAATATCTTTAGTTTGATCTGTATCTGTCTTAATTCTGCCCTTCATTCGAGTAGTTTTTTCTTCGCCAAATTGCCCGAGGCTTATGCTATTTTTAATCCAATTGTAGATGTTATGCCAGTAATACCTGTGCTCTTTCTTCTCTTAGCCCTTGTTTGGCAAGCTGCTGTAAGTTTTCGATGATATTTTTTTCCTACTATTCTACCAACATGTATGATTTTTTCGATAAAAAAAGATTATAACAATTAAAAAGATCAGCTAAGTCTTACATTCTGAACCCTCGATCCAAACATTTTTCTTCTTGGATAATTGCGAGAAATCTGGATCACCTCCCCAACTTGACCTTCTACTTCAAGGGCCCTATTAAATTTAGGGTCCCCCACAATATAGAATTGGGTCATAAAAAAGCCTTTCCGTAACGAAAGAATCTTATTACAAAAGAATTTCTTAAAATTACTTTCTTTTTGAGAAACTACTTCGTTTCTTGGTGTAAAAAGAGGATATGTGGTATAAAAAAGGATAGTCTATTCCCCTTTTTTACAAAAATGATCTTGGAGATTGTGTAATGCTTACTCTCAAACTCTTCGTTTACACAGTAGTGATATTCTTTGTTTCTCTTTTTATCTTCGGATTCCTATCTAATGATCCAGGACGTAATCCTGGACGTGAGGAATAAAAAAGAGGAAGAGGAAAAAACCTTTTTCTTGCTTGTTAGTTTATTCATTTTCTTCTTTTTTTTTATTGCAGACATTTAACTATGAGAAAATAAGATAAAATGAAAGGGTCTCGGTCTTTTTTTGAATGCAAAAAAAAGAAAGTCATCGAAGGAAACGGAAAGAGAGGGATTCGAACCCTCGGTACAAATAAATCGTACAACGGATTAGCAATCCGCCGCTTTAGTCCACTCAGCCATCTCTCCAAATTGAAAAAATTACTATGTTACGCTTGAAGCCAAAAAGTATTTATTTCTTCTTTCACTTTATTCTATAGATAGATAAGATAGATACAAATTGGATTAGCAATCCAACTCGAATTTCATTTCGATAATGGGTATATCTTCCATAGAAAGAAAAACGTAATCTCCCCCCTTTTTTAGCCGAAAGCTCCTTTTATTCCCCGGCCTGGTCAGTACCTAGCCGGGCCATTTCTTACTTTATTCCAACGCAATGAATGATAGATCAACTCATTGCTCTGATTTGAAAACAAAAAGACTTGTTATTGAAACAACAACGACAGGAACACAGAAGACTATTTCCAATCTTATGGTATAGGATAGGAGTGTCTTCGCATTTTTTCTCAATTTGGAAAAAGAGGGACCTATCCTATTTCTTAATATTATAACTATAATTTCGTTATTTCTTCAAGGGCAGTCTTTATTTGAAGACTTGAGTTGAGTCCATAAAAAAGACTCCAGGTTTTTATACTAGATCCAGTTGATTGGCTCGAATTCCTAAAATTTACCAGCGGAATTATGAATAAAATAAATAGGGAAAGGGTATCTTCAAAAAATGAAAGAGTCAAACTTTCTCTCTTTTTTGATAAAATTTTGTATTTGCTTATAAAGTATTGGAGGGTTGAAAAAACGGAGCTACGGATTCTGACACAATTTTTTGTGACTTCAGTGGCTCTTTAAAGAACTCCCAGCAAAAAAAGATATAATCCTTTTTTTATAAAACTTCTTTTCCTACCTCATCAAGTTCTACCGACAAAAAGCGTCAACGCTCCAATTTAATAATTATATTCTGATCCTATCTTTATTATGTAGGATTCCCTTGTTCGACAAAGATTCCATTCATATACAATAATCAATTGTAGCGGGTATAGTTTAGTGGTAAAAGTGTGATTCGTTCTATTAATCCCTTAAATAGTTAAGGGGTCTTTCGGTTAATTTGTATTCCGATCAAAAACTTTCTTTCTTAAAAGGATTTTATCCTTTACCTCTCAATGAAAGATTTGAGGAAGAATATACATTCTCGTGATTTGTATCCAAGGGTCAATTCAAAATTGAAAATTGGATTATGGAATTGCGAAGCATAATTTTTTTTAGTTGGATCAAAACTTCCAATTGAATGAGTATGAATAAAGGGTCCATGGATAAAGAAAAAAGTGTATTTCAATCGTAACTAGATCTTCCATTTTTTCTTTATAGAAGGGAAATTGAAGCGAAATAGCTATTAAATGATGACTTTGTTTTACTAGGGCCATCAACATCTTGTTTCAGCTCGGTGGAAACACAACTCTTTTCCTCAGGATTCGCACAGTAGAAATAGAGAACGAAATAACTAGAAGTATTTGTTAGAATTACCCCCTTCTAGAGGGATCATCTATAAAGCGAGTTGTTTTGAATGTATTCAGACAAAAAAGCTAACATAGGTGTTATGGGTCGAAATTTTTTTTTACAACTTAGATTTGGGAATCTATCCATTTTCCATAAAGGAGCCGAATGAAACCAAAGTTTCATGTTCGGTTTTGAATTAGAGACGTCAAAAAGAAAGGCTGAATCGACGTCGACTATAACCCCTAGCCTTCCAAGCTAACGATGCGGGTTCGATTCCCGCTACCCGCTCCATTTTCATTCTGATATACGCATCATTAATGTAAATACGCATATTTTTTTCCTAAATTATTTCACAAAAGAATCTGGTTCCTTTTTTACAAACAGTAAGATAGTAAAGGAAAAATAAAAAGATAAAATACGGAATGAAAAGAAAGG